TCCTCTTATACCCTTAGTTAAGAATGTTGCATAAAAAATATCTATGTAACCACGATTATATGACCAATTGTATATTACATTTATTATTCGGTCCAAGAAAAGTCTCTTAGGACCTATTTTAACAAATGAATTAATTAATTCTAAATTCTGAAAAGATGAATAAACAGACCCATATAAAAGAGACGCTATGAATATTCCGAAATAGGCTATACTGACTGAATAAATTGCATTTGTCACAAATTCATACCAATCCACAGAATAGTTCGAATTTTGATGTAAAAGGTTTATCGATGGGATTAACCATTTCGATAATATATCCAAATCCATTCCTACTTGATCGAAAGGAATTCCTATGGATCCAACAAACAAAGTAAATAGGACCAATACAAGTAGAGAAAATAGCATAGTATTGTCCGATTCACAGGGATACATGGAAGTGTCTTTATTGTCAAAATGAGTACTAAAGGATCGCATCAAATTTCGTATATTCCCATCAATTTGATATATCTTCTTCGAAAAAAGGGAAACCTTTTTATTATTATTCATTACTGAGAAAAGTACATTTTTGTTAACTGGTTTCGGTCCTTCTTTTCCCCATATAGATATTGAAGAGAACGAGCTATTTTTAGTGCCACTGTAATTTTGAAACCGAACGTGTAAATGCCCCTCAAAAGTAAGTAAATACATCCGAAACATATAAAATGCAGTTAATCCTGCTGTGGAACAGGCTATTATCGCGAAAATCGGTGAATACAACCAACTATCATTAAGAATTTCATCTTTGGACCAAAAACAAGCAAGAGGTGGAATACCACAAAGAGAAAGTGTACCTAATAAAAAAGTAGTTTTTGTAATTGGCACATATTTGGTTAAACCACCCATAAGAACCATGTTCTGACTTTTATCTGGAGAATATCCAACAATGGGTTCCATTGAATGAATAATCGATCCGGATCCTAAAAACAATAATGCTTTCGAATAGGCATGAGTGATTAAATGGAATAAAGCAGCTCGATAAGAACCTATCCCTGGAGCTAACATAATATAACCCAATTGAGACATTGTAGAATAGGCTAAACTTCTCTTAATGTCTTTTTGAGCAAGAGCTAAAGTAGCTCCTAATAGTACCGTTATTATACCTAGCAAAGAAATGAGATTCATTATGTAAGGTATGACTGTGAAAAGGGGAAGAAGCCGAGCGACAAGAAAAATTCCCGCTGCTACCATAGTAGCAGCATGTATAAGAGCCGAAATAGGAGTGGGCCCCTCCATGGCATCAGGTAACCATACATGAAGGGGAAATTGTGCGGATTTAGCAACTGCACCAAGGAATAATAGGGAGGCACACAGAGTAGCAAATAAAGAATTGACCCCATTATTATGGATCAAGTTATTGAAGATTTCGAACAAATCCCGAAATTCCAAACTACCTGTTATCCAATAAAAACCTAAGATTCCTAATAATAAACCAAAATCCCCTACACGATTAGTTACAAACGCTTTTTGACAAGCATTGGCTGCAATTGGTCGTGTGAACCAAAAACCTATTAATAGATACGAACACATTCCCACCAGTTCCCAAAAAATATGAATTTGTATCAAATTGGAACTAGTAACTAATCCCAACATAGAAGTATTGGAAAAACTCATATAAGCAAAAAATCTCAAATATCCTTGATCATGAGACATATAATTGTCACTATAAATAAGAACCATGATTCCAACAGTAGTGATTAGTATTGACATAATAGAAGTAAGTGGGTCGATCAAGTGGCCGAACTCTAAAGAAAAATCATTATTGATGGTCCAAGAACATAGAAATTGATAGATAGAACTGCCATTGATTTGCTGAATAGACAGATCGGCCGAAAAAACCATAACTATACTTAGCAATGAAACACTAGGAAAAGCCCACATACGACGAAGATTTTTTGTTGCAGTCGGAACAAGCAGAAGTCCCCATCCTATTGACATAGTAACTGGAAGTGGAACGAAAGGTATGATCCATGCATATTGATATGTATGTTCCATAAGAAAATCAAACTTTTTTTATTCTTATTAATTGTTTCCGATTCACCAGCTCTTCTCTCTTTCGGAAGTCAAATAAATAAATAAAAATCAAGATAGAAAAGAACTCAAATAGGATTTTGAATTCTTAATTATTCCGATTCTTTCCCAAATATCGTATTGAATAAAAAGAAATTTAAATCAAGAAGTTACAATTGTTCAAATGACCAAGTCACTGGTTAAAACTGACCATTTAGTTATTAACTAAGATATTTATTAAGATAAAGAAAGAATATGAGATTTTCAATCATTCCACTATTACGGCGATTGATATCCATATAGTAAATAGTAAGGAAAAGGAATGACACCAAAAAAAGGTAAAAGTACTCTATTGGGATATGGATCATAGAATCCGCCAATAACTCGACCCAATAAAATACTAGTTATTTTAGTTAGTTTATTCGGAGTCATTAATTAATTCATTGTAGAACTGATTGATTGGCTTCTATTCCAATAAAATAAACTTATGTTTATAGGAAATCCTATGATACTCGTCACTTCGCATAGAACTGAAATAAGAGATTACTAAAATTACCTTTCTCAAGTAATGTATCGTTTAACAGATTAACTACCAATCGTACTCTATCCTCGAGCTTGGTCAATTAATAGAAAAATTTTAAATTATTATTTTCTTAAATTAGGTAAGGATTCTTAAGCTTTTCGATTTATTCAATGTAAGACAACGAGATATAAATAGACTGAGATTGAGATATGAATTGGAACCCTTTTTGATTCTTATCAACAACAACCGGTTCGATTTCTATGGTAGCGGACCTCATAGACATAGATCGGAATGAAGATATGAAGGTACAAATTAGTACGAATTCTTCTTTCTTCGGGCATTGTATGTAATAGAGATGTGGAACAAAAAAAAATTCCTTTGAAAATCGTTTTTCTTTTTTCTATTTCTTTTTTTATCCCTAGTGTACTCTATGTGATGCACACGTATCTATATTTTTGTATGTTATGAAGGAAGTATCCGCTATGGAATAAATATAGATAATGAATAGCAAGAACGATCCATTTTGAACAATACATGTCTTTCACATCCAACTATAAAAGTAACTTCTTTATTTTAAAATGGCGGTTCCAAAGAAACGTACTTCTATCTCAAAAAAGCGTATTCGTAGAAATATTTGGAAGAAAAAGGGATATTGGGCGGCGGTAAAAGCTTTATCTTTAGCTAAATCTATTTCTACCGGGCATTCAAAAAGTTTTTTTGTGCGACAAACAAGTAATAAAGCCTTGGAATAATCTGAATCGACATGACTCGATGAATTGGATGATTTATAAGATGAATAATTCACATTAACTAATGTTTTGAACTCATCTATATGAGATAGAACTGAACCGGCTGTTGTGGTATGTAGAATAAGAATTATTCTGTCTATTGGGTTCTAAGAACGGTACTATTTCTTTTTTGTTGTTGTTTTTCAAACAACAACAAAAAAGAAATAGTTAAACACAAAATACAAGGTTTCACTTTTCATTATAGTAGATTTTGATAATTCGCGAGATGGGGGTTGTTATTTCCCCCCCCCCCAAAAAAAAGATTTTTTTTAGGAAGAAGTTTCTTTTTTTAGGAAGAAGTTTATTCGATTATGTATCTCCAATAGTTATACATCATTAAGATTTTTGGAAGATCTGAAACAAGTATGAACGACAGTAGTAAAAATGAATGGATCCTTGAAACTAATTGATTGAAATATATATTTTAAGACTTTGCTTTGTAACTCTCCGAATCACTACATAGATTCCCTCTTGTTTCGACCCAATCAATAAAAACTCCCCGGATCCCCTTTAGGTCGATATTTATGTACGAAGAATAATTCAATCTTCCTTAATCCAAAATAGATCCTATGTTTGGACCGTAGGATCGATCAATCTATTTTATATAGAATATACTTTATTTATAAGTAAAGTACATAGCGTAGAATTCCAATAGAGATTGAAACTCTTTTGTTTTATGTGCAGCCCAATACCTAATTGGTTCGGTAAATCCTCACACGAATTATGTATACAATGAGGATCCCAACCATTAATACAGTTTTGATACCAAACTATCTAAATATTTATAGAAATCCCTTGGATGTAGTTATCCAATTGTGATACATAAAAAATCCTATTTATTTTCTTTTGTTCAGTGAAAAATGAATCTTTTTTCATTTCCGATCCATGAAATCAGATAAATGAGAAATGAATCATCAAAAAATTATATAAAAAAGGGACAATTCTTAGTTCTAGACCTCAACTGAGGACATAACCATCTAGTTCCAACTGTTCCAGAAGAACTTATACTACGTGAAAGCCTGTTGTTAAAAATGACACCATATCGGGATACTAAGGATTATTGAAGTTCAAATATTCATTTGAACGAGTCTTTATTCATCGATTCTAACGTTTCCTAAAATATATTGCATTGAATCTTTCAATCTCGACGATTGAACATCATATGGGCTATTATTATTTCGATCAAGCCGCCATGGTGAAATCGGTAGACACGCTGCTCTTAGGAAGCAGTGCTAGAGCATCTCGGTTCGAGTCCGAGTGGCGGCATCCTCTAAAAAGGACACATTAGATCCTATAATGAATTTAATTCGGAATTTACATTCCGTAATTGAGGGACCCCTCTTTTTTTTAATGATTTTTTTTTATGATATTTGCGACTTTAGAACATATATTCACTCACATCTCTTTTTCGATCATTTCAATTGTCATTACGATTTATTTGGTGACTTTATTAGTCCATGAAATCGTAGGACTATGTGATCCGTCAGAAAAGGGCATGATAGCCACTTTTTTCTGTATAACAGGATTATTAGTTACTCGTTGGATTTATTCGAGACATTTCCCGTTAAGTGATTTATATGAATCATTAATGTTCCTTTCATGGAGTTTCTCCATTATTCATATGGTTCCTAAAATAGGGAACC